AGGCATTTGTGGGTTCAATGCGAAAATTGTTATGGATTAAATTATAAGAAATTTTTGAAATCAAAAACAAATATTTGTGAACAATGTGGATATCATTTGAAAATGAGTAGTTCAGATAGAATCGAACTTTCGATCGATCCCGGTACTTGGCATCCTATGGATGAAGACATGGTCTCTCTGGATCCCATTGGATTTCATTCGGAGGAGGAGCCTTATAAAGATCGTATTGATTCTTATCAAAGAAAGACAGGATTAACTGAGGCTGTTCAAACAGGCATAGGTCAACTAAATGGTATTCCCGTAGCAATTGGGGTTATGGATTTTCAGTTTATGGGGGGTAGTATGGGATCCGTAGTCGGGGAGAAAATCACCCGTTTGATTGAGTACGCTACCAATAAATTTCTACCTCTTATTATAGTGTGTGCTTCTGGGGGGGCACGCATGCAAGAAGGAAGTTTGAGCTTGATGCAAATGGCTAAAATATCGTCTGCTTTATATGATTATCAATCAAATAAAAAGTTATTTTATGTATCAATCCTTACATCTCCTACTACTGGTGGGGTAACAGCTAGTTTTGGTATGTTGGGAGATATCATTATTGCTGAACCCAATTCCTATATTGCATTTGCGGGTAAAAGAGTAATTGAACAAACATTGAATAAAACAGTACCTGAAGGTTCACAAGCGGCTGAATATTTATTCCAGAAGGGCTTATTTGACCTAATTGTACCACGTAATCCTTTAAAAAGCGTTCTGAGTGAGTTATTTAAGCTCCACGCTTTCTTTCCTTTGAATTCAAATTCAATCAAGTAGAGCACACAAAATTCAATTAGTTGATTTGTAGCAAACAAGTAGTTAGTTTATCAGAATCAAAGTAAATAAGAATGGAGTTTTCTTTGATGACCTAAGATCTAATTGTAGAAAGAATAAAAAGTTGCGGATAACTCTTTTTTTGACCTAGAATCCCGATTACTAATTAAGAAGTCTCTATCAACAAGATAAAAAAGTGAATTCTTCCTTTCGTGAAATTAGGCAAATAAAATGAATTTCGTCTTATGTCTTATGTATATAATCAAATAGAGAAAAGATAGATATATAGTTTTTTATCTTTCTCTATCTCCCGAAAATCCCATTTTCACTAAAAATTCCTGTTGGGTCGCATTCTAACGAATCTTTCGATAATCTGTAAGAAACTCTTTCTTTATTAAAAATTCGAAGACAAGAACAAAAGAAAAAGAAATGAAGAAAAATAATAAAGTGAATTATCATACATATCTTTCATGTAGAAAGATGAATAAGTCCATTTATTTAGTTCTACATTCCTTGGACTTATTCTATATACTCACTTAGATATATAGATACTTATTTCTATACTAAGAATTTGAAATTTAATTAATTAATAATAATTACAATTATTAATTATAATTATTATAAGATAGTTATTTTTTATAAAAAATAAATAATAGCAGGTACAAATAGTAAATCGAGGTACCCATTTTATGACAACTTTCAATTTCCCCTCTATTTTTGTGCCTTTAGTAGGCCTAGTATTTCCGGCAATTGCAATGGCTTCTTTATCTCTTCATGTTCAAAAAAACAAGATTGTTTAGATCTGATGGGACCCAATCTCATCCGTTTTTTTTTTTCAAAACTTAGACTTGTAGCATAACACAGATATCTATTTCGAAAAATATGGTCTAACGTGTAATTTCCGCCGAACATAAAGGAAAAAGCTCTTATGCCTGCAGAAAAGGATCTATGGGTAAATGAATTCTAGCTAGTTTCAAATAGATCAGGATCGCTGGATGGCTAAAATGTAAAATCGGTGGATCTATAGGTATATCAATATGTATAGTGGGCTCATATGAAGGGTATGTTATTATTTTAGATCTAACCAATTTGATGAATTACTCCTAAAGGTTCACATCAAACTAGTGCTAGTTCACATCAAACTAGTGCTAGTTGATGAGAGTTACTTCGGAAACAAAAAAAAGTAAAGTCAAATTCATTTGGGGTATTCTCTCAATTCCAATAAAATGCAATCAGATCAAGTATGAGTTGGCGATCAGAAAATATATGGATAGAACTTATAACGGGGTCTCGAAAACTAAGTAATTTCTGCTGGGCCCTTATCCTTTTTTTAGGTTCATTAGGATTCTTATTGGTTGGAACTTCCAGTTATCTTGGTAGAAATTTGATATCTTTTTTTCCGTCTCAGCAAATCATTTTTTTTCCACAAGGGATCGTGATGTCTTTCTACGGGATCGCGGGTCTCTTTATTAGTTCCTATTTGTGGTGCACAATTTCCTGGAATGTAGGTAGTGGTTATGATCGATTCGATAGAAAGGAAGGGATAGTGTGTATTTTTCGTTGGGGATTTCCTGGAAAAAATCGTCGCATATTCCTCCGATTCCTTATAAAAGATATTCAGTCCGTTAGAATAGAAGTTAAAGAGGGTATTTATGCTCGTCGTGTCCTTTATATGGATATCAGAGGCCAG